GGCCGCGGAAACGCTCAGATGTAATTAATTTTTCATAAGGATATTGAATAGTTACAGGTAAACGATTTGCGTGAGATAAGGTAATCATGAACCCTTGACCAATGTACCTTGCAGCTCGTACTGTTTGTTGACCGTAATTCATGAACCCAGTTACCATAGGGAACATATCGTAAAGATCTATGAATAATTTTATGTTTGTTTCTTTCTCTTGTTTGATATTTGAGAGAAGTCGTAAATCGAGAATATCCTAGTCCTTTTTCTTTCCTTTACAATGAAAGGAGTTGGAAAGAAGTTGTTAATAATAGATTACCGAGAGAAATGGGTAAAAGAAATTTCCATCCAAGATTTAATAATTGGTCTATTCTTAGTCTAGGTAAAGTCCATCTTGTTGTGATAGAAATAAACAAGAAGAAATAAGTTTTAGCTAATGTAATAAAAATACCAATTGTCGTTCCAAAGACTCTACCTACTTTATTTATTTCAAATAGCTCAGGAACGAATATGTAAGGAATAGAGATATTCCAACCCCCTAAGTAAAGAACTGTTACAAATAACGAAGAAACTAATAGATTTAGATAGGAAGCAACATAAAATAACCCAAATTTGATACCCGAATATTCGGTTTGATAACCTGCTACTAATTCTTCCTCTGCTTCTGGTAAATCGAAAGGTAATCTCTCACATTCTGCTAGGGAAGAAATTAGAAAAATGAAAAACCCTATAGGTTGACGCCACAAATTCCATCCCCAAAAACCATATTTGGACTGGGCCTCAACTATATCAACTGTACTTGAACTGTTAGATAATCATAGTCGATGATAACATCACTGTTCCCATCGCTATTTCAGAACCGTACGTGAGATTTTCACCTCATACGGCTCCTCGAGGGCCATCAATAAATCTAAGGACCGAATTGATATTATTTATATTGATATGTTTGTAGTATAATACTATAATATCGATTGGAAATTAAATATATATTCTATATAGATAGAGTCAAAACCTATCGGAAGGTCCTGAATTAGACCAATGGAATTCTGTCTGCTATAATAACTAAAAAAGCACTTCTGAATTGATCTCATCCTTTAATAATTTGAATTTTTCTTTGTTGAGTAATAACTTAATCCTTCAATAAAATACTCTTTCTAGAAATATTAATAGATATCTCAACCCATTCTTTTTGATTACGAAAAAAAAAATTATACATTAGTTCCTGAAAAATACCACGTTATCCCTATGAATATAGGAAAGAAGAAAAAGATCTTTTTTTTTTTTTCGTTCCTATTCTTCTTTCTGAAAAAGGGGGGTTTCAAAAAAAGGATTATTTCGTTCCTGATAGTCATTTTTGAATCTGTGGATAGGAGCATACTCTGAATCGGAATTGTGGGTAGTACTACTTGATCATTTCTACTAACTTAAAGTCCCAATTATTATTCTTTTTATCTTATGTAAAAATTATTTTTGGATAATTTACATAAAAAATCTCCATTACTAATCCTTTATGTATTTTGGTGTTCCTAACCATCCACTGATTTTTGCTCAATCACCCGTTAGGGTAATACATAGAAACCAGAGTGAAAACTCTATACGGTTGATCTTTTGAGTTGAGCCCGCTTCAAGCCAGGATGACTAATCAACCAATCTTGGGGTAAAAGTCTTGCTTATATTTACTTTTTTTTTTCTTGTACGTAGGAAATGAGACTCCATTTTTTTACTGCTAATTTCTAAGCTGTTTTCTTTCACTCATACAACTATCTGATTTAGGTCATCAAACTGAATGATGAATAAAAAAAGGAGATATCTATTCAATTTCTTTTCGAAAAAAAAAAAAGGAATAAAGAAAAGAAAAGTTTCTGTTTTAACGAATCGCACGTAGAGATATTGATAACACACAAAGAGTTAATGGTATTTCATAACTAATCGATTGAGCAGCGGCTCGTAGACCACCTAAAAAAGAATATTTATTATTTGATCCATATCCTGACATAAGAAGTCCAATGGGAGCAATACTGGAAATGGCAATCCATAAAAAAACACCGATATTGAGATCAGATAAAACAAGGTGATAACTAAAAGGAATTACTGAATAACTTAGTAAAATGGATATAACTGCTATGGATGGTCCTATACTGAATAAACGAGTATCTCCTCGAGATGGAAAAAGATTCTCTTTGAAAATAAGTTTTGTCCCATCTGCTAAAGCTTGAAGAATTCCCAAAGGACCGGCGTATTCGGGACCAATACGTTGTTGTATTCCTGCGGATATTTCTCTTTCTAACCACACAATTACGAGTACACCTATTGTGATTCCCAATACAAGAGTCAAAATAGGTAAAAACATCCCTATGATTCCATAGACTTCTTTTAAAGATTCCAATCTAGAAAAAGAATTTAGATCTTGTACTTCTGTTGTATCAATTATCATTTTAACGATCAACTTCTCCCATAATGATATCTATGCTACCTAGTATTGTCATAATATCGGCCAATTTCATTCTTTTAACTAACTGAGGAAGAATTTGCAAATTGATAAAACCAGGTGGACGAATTTTCCACCTCCAAGGAAAACCACTCTGATCTCCTATTAAAAAAATTCCCAATTCTCCCTTTGGGGCTTCAACTCTTACATAAAGTTCTTGCTTCGGCAATTCAAAAGTAGGAGAAGGTTTTTTACTAATGAATCGATATTCAAAATCATTCCATTCCGGATCCCTTTCTCTAGCAAAGCACCGGGTTTCTAAATTCTCATAGGGCCCCCCTGGAATTCCTTCCAGAGCTTGTTGAATAATTTTTATAGATTCCCTCATTTCACCGATTCGGACTAAATAGCGAGCTAATGAATCTCCTTCTTTTTGCCAATGGATTTCCCAATCCAATTCGTCGTAACATTCATAATGATCAACTTTACGAAGATCCCATTGGATTCCGGAAGCTCGTAGCATTGGTCCCGATAAACCCCAATTTATTGCTTCTTCTGGACCAATAATGCCTACTCCCTCAACTCGTTCTAAAAAAATAGGATTTCGCGTAATAAGTTTTTGATATTCAGAAACCGCTGTTAAAAAATAATCACAGAAATCCAAACATTTATCTATCCATCCATAAGGTAGATCGGCCGCTACTCCTCCGATACGAAAATAATTATGCATCATTCTCATACCGGTGGCAGCTTCGAATAGATCATATACTAATTCTCTTTCTCTGAAAATATAGAAAAAAGGGGTCTGTGCACCAATATCTGCCATAAAGGGGCCAAGCCATAACAGATGAGAAGCTATACGACTCAACTCTAACATAATTACTCTGATATAACTGGCTCTTTTAGGTACTTGAATATTTCCCAACTGTTCTGGTCCATTTACGGTTATTGCTTCTGTGAACATAGTAGCTAAATAATCCCAACGTGTTACATAAGGTAGATATTGTATAACTGTTCGATTTTCCGCAATTTTTTCCATTCCTCTGTGTAAATAACCTAATATTGGTTCACAATCAATAACATCTTCACCATCTAGAGTAAGGATGAGCCGAAGAACACCATGCATTGATGGGTGGTGAGGTCCCATATTGACTATCATGAGGTCTTTTCTTGTAGTTGTTACATTCATAGGTTATTCCTCGATTCATTCTTTCATGAATTGCTGAAAATGAAAACAAGTTCATTAAAATTCAAGATCGAATAAAAAAATAAAATAATTCAAATTCCTTTTTCACTTAACGAGTTTTTGACTCCCGAATATCCAGCTGACTAATTAATTCTTTATAACGTATTCTATTTTTCTTTGACAAATAAGACAGCAGTCGTTGGCGTTTTCCCAGGATTTTACGTAAACCTCTCTGAGATAAATAATCTTTTCGGTGCAATTCCAAATGTGAAGTCAGTCTTCGTATCTTATTGGTGAAACGAAATACTTGAAATTCAATGGACCCCCTGTTTTCTTCTTTTTCTTCTTGTGAAATAACTGAGATGAATGAATTTTTTACCATAAAACGGATTTTCTATCCTCTTTTTTTTTTAATGGATTTTACTGATCAGTAAGAATAATGCTAGTCATTTTAATTTGGTATACACAATAATCTTAATTTCTTTATGAACTCCTAATTTTATCAAATAAAATGAATCAATCCAATTTTCTTTTCAATTTTATTCGTATAGGAATAGGAAAATTAGTATAGGAATAGGAAAGGGTGATATATTTCTACATTTAGAAAAGAGAAACAATTTTGGATCGAAATCTAATAATAAATAAAAAAAGAAAAAATAAGAAGATTCCGTTAATCATTTCTAGATCTATTGGATATTGAAAAATGCATTGAATTAGTATTCATGTATCAGACTGGAAGGTAAGACAATACATAGGTGCAACTCCTTTTTTCATATACCATACATATATGGTACAGAATATATATGAAAAACGCATAATTAACAAATTTGCAATCGTGGATACATATGTATCCTTATCATAGTGAAGCGGCCCCCATTATTGGTATCAAACCAATATCGATTCATACAAGATAAATCTTCTAATCGATAATTAGGCCAAAGAAAGAACTTTAATTTTATTAGTTTCTTTTTATCAAAATGTTTTCTTTTATCCAAAAATTCACCCCAGTTTTTTACGTTGTTGCAAAATACTGGATTTTTATGAATACCATTTCTCTTCCTCGAATTGAAACAAATTAGAATTCTTAATTCTCGACGTCTTTTAGTGGATAAAACCTTTTCGGGAACAAACAACAAATCATAATCATTTTTGTATCTATTTTCAGCCATTTTTGGATGTCTTGCAATGGATTTATCCAAATTAATCTTAGCAACATAGCTTTTTTCTCGGTATATTTGATTAATTTTGGGCTTACTCTTATGAAACAATGAAATATTTAGACTTTGATACATAATCAATTGTCCATCATTTTTTATAAACAAACGAATTGGTTCGATAATTAATATACCTTTTTTCATTAATTCTGTAAGAGTTAAATCCTTTTGAATAATCAAAATATCTAAACTCATTTCTCCCCTTTGAATAGAGGATATAGCAATTTCTCTTGGATTTATTAGTCTAAGTAGGAGACAATATATTTTGATATTATTGATCATTTTTTGATTTAAAGAATCATCCCATCTCAATTGAAAACGTAAATACCTTTTTAGGAAAAAATCAAGCTCTACTTCCGTGTTGCTCTTATATTCTTTTTTCTTTCTACGTTTTTTCATATCGGAGCTTGCATAATCTTCTCCAATATCTTTTTCTTGGTTTGAGAAAAGTGATCCAAGATTCGCTTGATTTTGTGCATCTGATTCAAGATTATCTCGAATTGCGGATTCTTTTTCTTCTTGATTTCGATTCTCTAATTCAATCGATTTTTTTTCATTCGAAAATAGAAAAAGATCCCTTTTGTTCTTTCTAGTGATGTTTTTATTTTCACTAACATTTTCATAAAAATTTAAAAGAAGTAGTTGGATTGGTATGATCCACGGTTTCATAATATATGTATTATAAAGGATCACAAATTCTGGAAAGAACCAAAGGTTTCGATTTGATATGGGACGACTTAGTATTTCTTCATTCATTGCCATCCAATCAAAAAGATCTTTTTTTTTGTTGGATGTCATAATTCCTCCATTTTGGGAAATTTTAAGAAAAAAAAGACCTTTTTGATCCATTTTATCAATTATTTGATAATTATTAAACCCAGTCTTAGTATTTTTATTACCATTGGTATCGATATCAATCCAGGACTCAATATTGACTTTATTTCGAAGACAAAAATCGAAAATTCTCCAATCCAAATATTTTCTATCTGTAAATTTATCTAGATTGAGAATATCATCATTTTCTAAATTAATAGGGATAATACCTCCTGGCATATTAATTAATTTACCTTTTTTATATATCTTGTTGTAATTATAAGAAATCTCTTGTTTATTATTTAAACGTAATGGTGATACATAAATATGTGAATCCTTCTTATTTTCATAATTAATCGATTTATATGAGAAAAGGTCATATCCATAGTATTTTTGAAGGTTATATTTTGAATTTGATAATGAATTTAATTCAAAATCATTTAATTTTTTGTAATTAATTAATATTAATCGATCTTTTTCATCTGAATGCCTTTTGTTTAAATCTTTATTTTGCACTATACGTGTTTGATTGAATCTATTTCGCCATTTGTGTGGTACTAATCGATACCATTTAATCGGAGATAAATCATATTGATAATGACCCCTTAACCAGTTTTTCCATTGAATCATTTCCGAATTCAAAATATTTTTATGTTTTAATTCAGGATAAAAAATTCCTTGTGTTTCAAAATAATCCTTTATTTCATTCTTAAGAAAAAAAGATGTTCCGTGATATTGAAGGACATATCTTAACTTATACAAATTACAAAATTGCGTTTGATATAATTGGTAAAATACATATGCTTGTGAGAAGGAGGATAATAAAATCTTTGAATTTTTTTTACTAATATCAGAAATTGATTTTTTTTTAGTCCAAATAAAACGAATTGTATTTTTATTTGTTTTAGCTATTTTTTCTTTATTTGTTTCATTATTGTAAATGTATTTATCGATCATTTTTGTTGAATTATCAAAAAAAAGTTGTGTAGTGATCCTCGGACTATTAATGATACAGATAAGTATATCTATGTATATCCTTTCAATTAAAAATTTGAAAAAAGAATATGATTTACGGATTAATCGAACATTTATTCTTTTGAATTTCTTTAATTTCTGCCAAATATTTTTTATTGATGCTAATAGTTTAGTAGGATAACTTATTTTATCAGAACTAATTTTATTAGAACTAATATTTATATTGATTTCCGGAGTTAAAAATCCTTTTTTATTATCTTTTGTAATTTTTTCTATTTGATTCCTGATTGTGCTGGTTCTATCATCCAGATCTTTCATTTTTTTTTCTGTCAATGAAGAATCTGTCAAATCCATAAATCGAATTTGAATGGACGATTCATTAATCATCCCATTACTGATTACCCCATTTTTTTCTTTTTTAGTTTCACTCAATTCATCTATTTTTCTTAATCCAAATAATTGAATTGGGTTTCTTTTGGAAAGTTCTTTTATTATTCCTTTTAAAAATAGAATGGTTTTCATGACCGATTTTTTTCTTTCTTTTGAAAGGTTTAAAAAAAGATTTATTCTTTCTTTTAAAACCTGTATAACTAAAAAAGGATTCTTTTGTAATTTTATAATTTTTTTTCTGAGTTCTTTAAAAATGGGTTCAAAAAATGAACGTTGTTTTCTGGGAGAACCAAAAGGAACTTCAGTTTCCATTCCCCAAACTGTTAAAAAACAAAAATCGTTTTTTTGCTCTTTATTTCTCAGCGGATCTTTCTGGCGAGGTGGCACTTTAGATCTGTGCCAAGGTTTAAGGTAAAAAGGAAATAGGATCTTTATCTGAATACCGTCTGTCAACCAATTTTTTGGAAATTCGGTTTCTGATAATTGAACACCATTATAGGTGC